AACATTTTTAATTCGTGGTCTAATCAGACAACATGTTGCTTCTAACATAGGGATTGCTAAAAGTCAAATTCGGGAAAAAGAACTGATTGTATGGGAAATACTTCAAGAAGTTTTGCGGGGGCATCCTGTATTGTTGAATAGAGCACCCACCTTGCATAGATTAGGCATACAGGCCTTCCAACCCATTTTAGTGGAGGGGCGCGCTATTTGTTTACACCCATTAGTTTGTAAGGGTTTCAATGCAGACTTTGATGGAGATCAAATGGCTGTTCATGTACCTTTATCTTTGGAAGCTCAAGCGGAGGCTCGTTTACTTATGTTTTCTCATATAAATCTCTTGTCTCCAGCTATTGGGGATCCCATTTCCGTACCAACTCAAGATATGCTTATCGGACTCTATGTATTAACGATCAGGAATCGTAGAGGTATTTGTGCAAATAGGCATAATCCATATAATCGCGGAAACTATCAAAATAATACAGTTGACAATAATGACTATAAGTATACGAAAGAGAAAGAACTGTATTTTTGTGGTTCCTATGATGTACTTGGAGCTTATCGGCAGAAACGAATCAGTTTAGATAGTCCTTTGTGGCTCCGATGGAGACTAGATCAACGTGTCATTGGCTCAAGAGAAGTTCCCATCGAAGTTCAATATGAATCTTTGGGTACTTATCATGAGATTTATGAGCACTATCTAATAGTAGGAAGTGTAAAAAAAGAAATCCATTGTATATACATTCGAACCACTCTTGGTCATATTTCTTTTTATCGAGAAATAGAAGAAGCCATACAGGGGTTTTGTCGGGCCTATTCATACGCTATCTAAACTAATAAATTAGATTAGGTGATGCCCGTGCCCGTAGGGATTCGGGTCTCTCCAGTTTCACTGGTATCATAATTTCTGAATTTTTGCGTGAATCAAGATTGAGATTGAGGAAAGGAAGTTTTCGAATCACTGACTCAGGCCCATTGTCGAATCCTACTCAGCAGAATATAGAGGTACTTATGGCAGAACGGGCTGATCTGGTCTTTCACAATAAAGTGATAAATGGAACTGCTATGAAACGACTTATTAGCAGATTAATAGATCATTTCGGAATGGCATATACATCACACATCCTGGATCAAGTAAAGACTTTGGGTTTCCAGCAAGCCACTGCTACATCTATTTCATTAGGAATTGATGATCTTTTAACAATACCTTCTAAGGGATGGTTAGTCCAAGACACTGAACAACAAAGTTTTATTTTTGAAAAACACCATCATTATGGAAATGTACATGCGGTAGAAAAATTACGTCAATCCATTGAGATATGGTATGCTACAAGTGAATATTTGAGACAAGAAATGAATCCTAATTTTCGGATGACTGATCCTTCTAATCCAGTCCATCTGATGTCCTTTTCGGGAGCTAGAGGAAATGCATCTCAGATACACCAATTAGTAGGTATGAGAGGATTAATGTCGGATCCCCAAGGACAAATGATTGATTTACCCATTCAAAGCAATTTACGCGAAGGGCTTTCTTTGACAGAATATATAATTTCCTGCTACGGAGCCCGCAAAGGAGTTGTAGATACTGCTGTACGAACATCAGATGCTGGATACCTCACGCGTAGACTTGTTGAAGTAGTTCAACACATTATTGTACGTAGAACGGATTGTGGTACTATCCGAGGTATTTCCGTGAGTCCTCGAAATGGGATGACGGAAAAAATTTTTGTCCAAACACTAATTGGTCGTGTATTAGCAGACAATATATATATGGGTCTACGATGCATTGCCGCTCGAAATCAAGATATTGGGATTGGACTTGTCAATCGATTCATAACCTTTCGGGCACAACCAATATATATTCGAACCCCCTTTACTTGCAAGAGTGCATCTTGGATCTGTCAATTATGTTATGGTCGGAGTCCCACTCACGGCGACCTGGTCGAATTGGGAGAAGCCGTAGGTATTATTGCGGGTCAATCAATTGGGGAACCAGGGACTCAACTAACATTAAGAACTTTTCATACCGGTGGAGTATTCACAGGTGATACTGCCGAACATGTACGAACTCCTTCTAATGGAAAAATAAAATTCAATGAGGATTTGGTTTATCCCACACGTACCCGTCATGGGCATCCTGCTTTTCTATGTTCTATAGACTTGTATGTAACTATTGAGACTCGGGATATTATCCATAATGTGAATATTCCACCAAAAAGTTTGATTTTAGTTCAAAATGATCAATATGTAGAATCAGAACAAGTAATTGCTGAGATTCGTGCCGGAACGTCTACTTTTCGTTTTAAAGAGAAGGTACGAAAACATATTTATTCTGAATCAGAGGGAGAAATGCACTGGAGTACCGATGTCCACCATGCATCTGAATATATACATGGTAATGTTCATCTATTACCAAAAACAAGTCATTTATGGATATTAGCAGGAGGTCCGTGCAGATCCAGTATAGTGTCTTTTTCGCTCCACAAAGATCAAGATCAAATGAATGTTCATTCTTTTTCTTTCGAAGAAAGATATATCTTTGACCTCTCAATGACTAATCATCGAGTAAGACATAAATTGTTGGATACTTCTGGTAAAAAAGATAGGGAAATTCTTGACTATTCAAGACCTGATCGAATCATATCCAATGGTCATTGGAATTTCATATATCCTTCTATTCTCCAAGAAAATTCCGATTTCTTGGCGAAAAAACGAAGAAATAGATTCATTATCCCATTACAATATGATCAAGAACGAGATAAAGAACTAATGCCCTGTTTTGGTATTTCGATTGAAATACCCATAAATGGTATTTTACGTAGAAATAGTATTCTTGCTTATTTTGATGATCCACGATACAGAAGAAATAGTTCAGGAATTACTAAATATGGGACCATAGAGGTGGATTCAATCATAAAAAAAGAGGATTTGATTGAGTATCGAAGAGCAAAAGAATTTAGTCCGAAATACCAGAAAGTAGATCGGTTTTTTTTCATTCTCGAAGAAGTGCATATCTTACCCGGATCTTCGTTCATAATGGTCCGGAACAATAGTATCATTGGAGTAGATACACAACTCGCTTTAAATACAAGAAGCCGGGTAGGCGGATTAGTCCGAATGGAGAGAAAAAAAAAAAGTATTGAACTGAAAATCTTTTCTGGAGATATTCATTTTCCTGGAGAAACAGATAAGATATCCAGGCACAGCGGCATTTTGATACCACCAGAGACGGAAAAAAAAAATTCTAAGAAATCAAAAAAATTGAAAAATTGGATCTATGTCCAACGGATCACACCCACCAAGAAAAAGTATTTTGTTTCGGTTCGGTCCGTAGTCACATATGAAATAGCTGATGGGATAAATTTAGCAACACTTTTCCCTCGGGATCTCTTGCAGGAAAAGGATAATGTCCAACTTAGAGTTGTCAATTATATCCTTTATGGAAATGGCAAGTCAATTCGAGGAATTTATCACACAAGTATTCAATTAGTTCGGACTTGCTTAGTATTGAATTGGGACCAAGAAAAAAATGGTTCTACAGAAGAGGTTCATGCTTCCTTTGTTGAGGTAAGGACAAATGATCTGATTCGCGATTTCATAAGAATTGAGTTAGTCAAGTCCACTATTTCGTATACCGGAAAAAGGTATGATAGGGCAAGTTCCGTATTGATTTCCGATAATGGATTAGATCGCACCAATATCAATCCTTTTTATTCCAAGGCGAAGATTCAATCACTTACCCAACATCAAGGAACTATTGGTATTGGTACGTTGTTGAATCGAAATAATGAATGCCAATCTTTGATAATTTTGTCATCATCCAATTGTTCTCGAATTGGTCCATTCAATGGTTCGAAATATAACAATGTGACAAAAGAATCAGATCCCATAATCAAAATTAGGGATTTGCTGGGTCCCTTAGGGACTATTGTCCCTAAAATAGCGAATTTTTTTTCATCTTACTATTTAATAACTCATAATCATATCTTGTTAAAGAAATATTTGTTACTTGACAATTTTAAACAGACTTTCCAAGTACTTAAATACTGTTTAATAGATGAAAATGGGAGGATTTATAATCCCGATCCATGCGGTAACATAATTTGGAATCCATTCCATTTGAATTGGTGCTTTCTCCATCACGATTATTGTGAAGAGACATCTACAATAATTAGCCTTGGACAATTTATTTGTGAAAATGTATGTCTATTCAAATACGAATCACACGTAAAAAAATCCGGTCAAATTTTAATTGTTCATGTTGACTCCTTAGTTATAAGATCAGCTAAACCCTATTTGGCCACTCCAGGAGCAACTGTTCATAGCCATTATGGAGAAATCCTTTACGAAGGAGATACATTAGTTACATTTATATATGAAAAATCGAGATCTGGTGACATAACGCAAGGTCTTCCAAAAGTGGAACAAATCTTAGAAGTGCGTTCGATTGATTCAATATCGATGAACCTAGAAAGGAGAGTTGAAGGTTGGAACGAACGTATACAAAGAATTCTTGGAATACCCTGGGGATTCTTGATTGGAGCTGAGCTAACCATAGCCCAAAGTCGTATCTCTTTGGTTAATAAGATCCAAAAGGTTTATCGATCCCAGGGGGTACAGATCCATAATAGACATATAGAAATTATTGTACGTCAAGTAACATCAAAAGTGTTGGTTTCAGAAGATGGAATGTCTAATGTTTTTTTACCTGGAGAATTAATCGGCTTTTTGCGAGCGGAACGAGCAGGGCGTGCTTTGGACGAAGCGATCTGTTATCGGGCAATCTTATTGGGAATAACGAGGGCATCTCTAAATACTCAAAGTTTCATATCCGAAGCAAGTTTTCAAGAAACCGCTCGAGTTTTAGCAAAAGCTGCTCTACGAGGTCGTATTGATTGGTTGAAAGGCCTGAAAGAGAACGTTGTTCTGGGGGGGATTATACCTGTTGGTACCGGATTCCAAAAATTAGTACACCCTTCAAGGCAAGACAAGAACATTCATTTGGAAATAAGAGATATTTTGTTACACCATAGAGAATTATTTTGGACTTACGTCCAAAACAATTTCCATGAGACAAATTTCCATGAGACATCAGAACAATCATTTACGCGATTTAATGATTCCTAAGAGCAGATTCTTTTCTTTCACTTTAACTATCTTTCAATTATCTGGTCCGATTATTGATTTGGTAAAAAATAAAAAATAAGTAATTAAATTGGTAAAAAATAAGTAATTAAAAGAAATTAATGGTTTGGGTCGTGTATCAACGGTCAATCCCCCGTATAAGGTTCCATCGGAACAATTATTTATTTCAGGTTACCTCGTCTCTTTGTTAAAAAAAAAAGGAAGTCTGGGGAAAAATGACAAGAAGATATTGGAACATCAATTTGGAAGAGATGATGGAAGCAGGAGTTCATTTTGGTCATGGTACTAAGAAATGGAATCCTAGAATGGCCCCTTACATCTCTGCAAAGCGTAAAGGTATTCATATTACAAATCTCACTAGAACTGCTCGTTTTTTATCAGAAACCTGTGATTTAGTTTTTGATGCAGCAAGTAGGGGAAAAAACTTCTTAATCGTTGGTACAAAAAATAAAGCAGTGGATTCAGTAGCATCAGCTGCAATAAGGGCTCGGTGTCATTATGTTAATAAAAAATGGCTTGGTGGTATGTTAACGAATTGGTCCACTACGGAAACGAGACTTCACAAGTTCAGGGACTTAAGAGCAGAACAAAAGATGGGGAAACTCAACTGTCTCTCCAAAAGAGATGCAGCAATGTTGAAGAGAAAATTATCTACCTTGCAAACATATCTCGGTGGGATCAAATATATGACGGGGTTGCCTGATATTGTGATCATCGTTGATCAGCAAGAAGAATATACGGCTCTTCGAGAATGTGTCATTTTGGGGATTCCGACAATTTGTTTAATCGATACAAATTGTGACCCAGATCTCGCAGATATTTCGATTCCAGCAAATGATGACGCTATAGCTTCAATCCGATTGATTCTTAACAAATTAGTATCCGCAATTTGTGAGGGTCGTTCTAGCTATATAAGAAATCGTTGATTATCATTAAGAATAATAAGATTAGTTAATTATTTGGCAACTCCATAGATTTATTGGATCGGTTACTATTTTTGAATTTTTTAAAAGAGATAAAAAAAGTACTGGGGATATTGATATTATGTTATGATGTTATGTAATTTCTTGGTATCGTAAATAAAATATACGATTAATGATTCAAGTTAGTGAGTTGAGAAATAGATGGTTGAATCAAAATAATTCCTTTTTTGAAGTTCAATTTCTGTCAGAGGACAATATGAATGTTATACCATGTTCCATTAAAACACTCAAAGGGTTATACGATATATCGGGTGTAGAAGTAGGCCAACATTTCTATTGGCAAATGGGAGGTTTACAAATCCATGCCCAAGTACTTATCACTTCTTGGGTCGTAATTGCTATCTTATTAGGTTCAGTCATCATAGCTGTTCGGAATCCACAAACCATTCCGACCGACGGTCAGAATTTCTTCGAATATGTCCTTGAATTTATTCGAGATTTGAGCAAAACTCAGATTGGAGAAGAATATGGTCCTTGGGTTCCCTTTATTGGAACTATGTTCTTATTTATTTTTGTTTCTAACTGGTCAGGTGCTCTTTTACCTTGGAAAATCATACAATTACCTCATGGGGAGTTAGCTGCGCCTACGAATGATATAAATACTACTGTTGCTTTAGCTTTACCCACGTCAGCGGCATATTTTTATGCGGGTCTTACCAAAAAAGGATTGGGTTATTTCGGGAAATACATTCAACCAACCCCAATACTTTTACCAATTAACATCCTAGAAGATTTCACAAAACCTTTATCTCTTAGTTTTCGACTTTTCGGGAATATATTGGCTGATGAATTAGTAGTTGTTGTTCTTGTTTCTTTAGTCCCTTCAGTAGTTCCTATACCTGTTATGCTTCTTGGATTATTTACAAGTGGTATTCAAGCTCTTATTTTTGCAACGTTAGCCGCGGCTTATATAGGTGAATCCATGGAGGGTCATCATTGACTAGTTTTCGAAATAGTCTTTTTTAAGCTTATCCCAATTCATGCATGATTCAAGATAATCCACTTGGTTGGGGAACATAATAGATACAAATACAAATACGTATGAATATACGACCTAGAGGCGTAGGAAAAAAGATAGACGATATTGCGGAATTGTAAAAAAAAAGATGGGTTGGGGGGGTCACACTAGATGTATGTAATCTTTATAAGTCCAGCCCCTGTGTCTGTTTCGAGGAATGATTCTAGAATCCGATTCAATATAAAATGCGGGTGGTTTACGTTATGGAAGAAACAAATGTATATGTGATATTAGATATTTACTAGTTATATAGGACTATTCCTAATATATATATATATTATTATATACCCTATATATATATTATTGATTTGATTGATTTGATTGCGGTTCACTGCATTTATATAGTTCCAATATAAGTCTTTCTGTTTCGTCTGTGATTGTGGATTGAATGAAATGCAAAAAAGAGATGAACTCAAGGATAGTATCTAGAAGAAAAAAGAAAGGAAAGAAGAATTGAATGAAAGAATGGTTCGAAACAAAGAAATGCAATAACTAGAACCGTATACATATGTATTTACAAAAACTCCATTATGGGTAGAAACTCAAAATGAGATATCGAAATAGTTCTGACGATTCAGTAATATTATCATTTCAATTCGGAGTTTTTAGTTATTTCGACCCGATAGATCTTAATCAGATAGATCTTAATGATAAAATCTTAATGAAAAAAAAAAAATGATAAAAAAAAATTAAGTAAAAATTCATTGGTTGATTGTATCATTAACCATTTCTTTTTTTTTTTTTTTGGTGCGAGGAACTTACCATGAATCCACTGATTTCTGCCGCTTCCGTTATTGCTGCTGGATTGGCCGTAGGGCTTGCTTCTATTGGACCTGGAGTTGGTCAAGGTACTGCTGCAGGCCAAGCTGTAGAAGGTATTGCGAGACAACCAGAAGCAGAGGGTAAAATACGAGGTACTTTATTGCTTAGTCTAGCTTTTATGGAAGCTTTAACAATTTATGGACTGGTCGTGGCGTTAGCGCTTTTGTTTGCGAATCCTTTTGTTTAATCCTAGAAATGTAAAAAAGTACCTTACATACTATACTTTTTTTCTTATTTTTTTAACTCGCTATACTTTTTTCTTATTTTATTAACTCAGAATTGCTGTTTGCTTCTTCTAATTATATCAACGCTTTACTCCTACAATTATTTATTTGTTGAGACAATACCCCAGGAAAGGAAGGATTGTTTTGAGGATGAGTAATTACTGATCCGCTCGTTTTCTTCCTTCGCGTCCTTAGCTTAGTACAATGGAAACCTTTTTTTTACTTTTTTTAGGAATCGTTTCAACAAACGAGATATTTCACAATTGACATGAGACCCAAGATTAACCTAATAAGTATTTTATTGGATTGGAAACTTCAAGTAAGAAATTTAAAAATTATCAAATTAAATTACTAGATTTAATCCACTCCCATTAAATAAAAAATGGAAATAAAATTTATATAATAAAAAGAAATCGATCAAAAAAGGGACAACGAAGTGATACAAAAAGAACTCTGTTCTTTGTTAGTCTTATCTATAAGAGGAGAGCATATGAAAAATGGAACCGATTCTTTCCTTTCCTTGGGTCACTGGCCATCCGCCGGGAGTTTCGGGTTTAATACCGATATTTTAGCAACAAATCCAATAAATCTAAGTGTAGTGCTTGGTGTATTGATTTTTTTTGGAAAGGGGGTGTGTGCGAGTTGTGTATTTCAAGAATAGGTTGGATCCATCCGACTGCACTTTATTTATGGTATTTTATTCATTTTATAGGATAAATAGGAAAAAAAGTGCACGATCTCAACGAATTATTTCTGAATAAATTAAGAAATCATATGTAAGAACCATAGCATTTCGTGACTTATTGGTAAATTTGATTCTCTATCAACCAATAATGTGAGACCATTAACATGGTTAAAGCTAAACTGTTTGAAGTCCAGGCAAAACATGGTACTCTTTCTACCGGTACTGACGTGCCGAAATGGTTTAAAAATGAATAGTTGGTAATTTATCTGATATAGAACACTCATATCGATAAAATGATTTGAACCATTTATTAAAAAAATGGGCATCTTGCTCTTTTTTTCCAATGCCGAATCGACGACCTACGTAAAAAAAAAATAGGAATTTTTGGATTTGAAGAAAAAAAGGAAATAAAAAAAATATAGAAATAAATTGTAAATTTTAATTTAAAATTAAATAAAGAACAAATCAAATACAAATAAAGAACAAATACAAATAAAGAACAAATACAAATAAAGAAAGAACTTTGCTGACAATTATAGATTTTTGTCTGGTCGGAAGAGTCCTCCTAATATTCTGGTCTTATATCAGTTTCGATGTTTTTGAATATAAACAGAAAAGAGAGGGTAGGCTCATTACATTAAAAAAAAAAAGATATGGGAATGCCCATAATATAAAATAAATAATTGAGCGTGAGAGCCAAATGAATCGAAAGATTCATGTTTGGTTCGGGAAGAGATTATTGAAGTTGTGAAATTAATGGTAAGATAATCTACTTTCATTAAATGATTTATTAGATAATCGAAAACAGAGGATCTTGAGTACTATTCGAAATTCGGAAGAATTACGTAGAGGGGCCATTGAGCAGCTCGAAAGAGCCAGGACTCGCTTACGGAAAGTAGAAATAGAAGCAGATGAGTATCGAATGAATGGATACTCTGAGATAGAACGAGAAAAAGAAAATTTGATTAATGCTACTTGTGACACTTTGGAACGATTAGAAAATTACAAAAATGAAACCCTTCATTTTGAACAACAAAGAGCGATTAATCAGGTCCGACAACGAGTTTTTCAACAAGCCTTACAAGGAGCTCTAGGAACTCTGAATAGTTGTTTGAATAGTGAGTTA